TGGATCTTTTCGCGGGAACACGATCTATTTTATTTGATTGATGGATCCAACGACTAATTTTAATGAATTAAAAAAGGGAGTGGTCTTATTCAAAACGCCTCGTGATCTTCAACCAATTTTGTGCTTCAATATAATTACCCGGACTAAGCGCTATAGCTTGTTTCCAATACTCAGCAGCTTGATCGGACCAAGCCTCTGCAATTTCAGAATCACCTTGTAGAATGGCCTGCTCTCCCCGGTCGGAATAGGTAGCTCCTTCCCTTCGAACCGTACTTGAGAGTTTCCTACCTCATACGGCTCGACAATCGATTCTTTTTGCTTGCGCCCCGTCTTAATCTACCTTATGTTAATTGAATTAGATTTGTCATATTGTCATAAAAGTATCCCATTTTTGTTGGGTTAGCCAGAAGAAGTTAATTACATAAGTTTAAAACTCTAATTTTTTGATCAATAAAAAGCTTTATCTTTTCTCCCACCTTCAGAGGAATGAAGTATGAATTGACCCTATATCCTATATATAATAGTGTTAAAATATAGTGTTAGAATTCTCTGAAAGGTAACTATCTCGATTGCATATATGCAATTTATATAATATAGATATAGAATTTTTGAAAAAGACTTTCCTCCCTAATATCCTAATATAATATAAGAAAAAAGAACTTACGATCTTTGGGATCTGATGCTACACCGCTGCTCAATACCTTAGTGGATCAACTCTATTACATAATTTGATTCCTAACTTTTATCCTGTATCACGGGATAAGTAAGCAAAGCAGTTCTTAACTCTATCGACCAAATAGCTTGCTAATTGATCTTTACGATGCTTTCTCTATCAATTCAATCCTTTATCCATGGAGTATATAGGCTTTATCCATTTCTTCTTCATTTTGGTTCTCGTGAAGTATCTTTACTTGCTACAGCTGATAAAAACCGTTGCTTTAGACGACGCATATGTAGAAAACCTATTTCATTCTAGTATTTACTAGTTAATTGGATCTTTTTTCCTTCTTTCTATAGTAGAGATAGTCGCACGTAATGACAGATCACGGCCATATTATTAAAAGCTTGTGGTAAGAATGGGTTTCGTTCCAGTGCCCGGAAATAATATTCCAAAGCCCTTGTATGCTCTCCGTTGCTTGTGTGTATAAGTCCTATGTTATAGAGTATATAACTTCGATCATAGGGATCAATTTCTGGTCGCGTAGCTTCATAATAATTTTGTAAAGCTTCCGCATAATTTCCTTCGGATTGAGCCAACATCCGTTACGGTCGTTCATTCTATTCAAAGAATCTCCGTTCCAGAACCGTACGTGAGATTTTCATTTCATATGGCTCCTCCCTTCTTTCTGCGCATAGTACTAAGGGAAATAATCCATGAAATTCAAATTTGACTATTCTCATTATGAACTGAAAGGGGCTAGTATTTTTACAAGAAATCTCTAGCCAACCTTCCTGCAAGAGGTTTTTTATTAACACCAACTGTATTAGTACTAGATGGAAATGGTAACTCCAACAATTTCTTTGTCCTCAACGCCCCCTATTTCCAGGAATTAGTCACTTCAACGATCTTTGATGGTTATACGGATACCCAAAGTATGAACGAGATGGATGTTTGTTGTCCCAACCATTCTTGTTAGCCCCGATACCGATAAGGAAAAGGGTAATTTATAACAAAGTTTTCATGTTGTTGATTCCTAAGTGTAGTGCTTCTTCCCCTATGCTGCCTATTGGTACTAGTGGAGTAGTATTGACTCGCAATACGGAACCCATAGGTGTAACCTTTCGCTAAATACTAAAATCAACAATTGAAGCATCCGAGGCTGCATCAATCGAGGATACACGACAGAAGGAATTGTTCTATCTACAAACTTCACCTTCACCAAGCGTGGGTTTATTTTAATAATTTGGTTTTTTCTATCTCGAACCATGTCTCTTTTCTTTCTCGTAATACTGGACCTCAAAAAAAAAGAATCAAATCGCACCATCTCTGTAATAGGTAAATGCCTTTTTTTCTCCGGAAGTTGTCGGAATTATTCGTAATAAGATATTGGCCACAATTGAAGAGGTCTTATCAATAAAATTTGCATTTATCTGAGATCTTGGCATAATTAACAATCCATTATATAATTCTTTTCATTACCCTTAGGGTAAGGGGAAAATGATCCCGCAAACTAAAGGAATTGTACGGTACGAAATAACATAAAATAAAAACAGACTAATTTTAAAAAAAGATGTGGACCTTTTGTTTGGATTGGACAAGGAGAGATATGAAATATTGAAATCAGATTCGATTTCATTCTAATTTCGTAGTATAACAATGAACGGAACTATAAATATTTCATCTAAGTTGAATAACCAAGGATTGTACTGCGGATTCTGATAATTCGAGAAGTTTTTATTTGGTTATGATCCAAAGAAGAAACAAAAAACAAAACGGATACTTACCTTAGTCTAATCCATTTTTTTATAGAAAAATTATTTCGTTTTGTTTTTTGTTTGCATAACATGCATATGCCATGTCATACAATTTAAATATAAAAATACACGGGACGATTCAATAATTTGTATTAGATCTATGGGATAGCTAATGAGCTAAATTTTTGTTGAGAAATAGAAAATTTGATTTGAAAGGAATTTTTCCTATGGAACTATTCATCAGTCGCACTTGTACTGCAATAATATGAATGACTCGCTATTCACTCGGTTTCTGGTCAATAATAAGATTATGTAGGAGAGATGGCCGAGTGGTTCAAGGCGTAGCATTGGAACTGCTATGTAGACTTTTGTTTACCGAGGGTTCGAATCCCTCTCTTTCCGTTTATCTTAATTCACCAACGTTACTGAATCAAATCAAATACCATCATCTCAACAAGAGGACCCTTATTTGATATAAATTCTCGCTTCCTAATCACATTACTGTGATACGTAAAATACAAATATCGGAAAAAGAAAGAGCAAAAAATATTACCGCTTGTCCGTTTGTGATATGATAGGTGAATAATAAAAATTCGGACCAAGGCCCTTAGATCTATTTATTTTTATTTCGGCGAAAACAGACAAAATTCTATGAATTTTTCTTTGTTATTTTTGTGAGGTTCAAGTCTGACGAGAATAATATTCTACGACTAACAACTCATTTATTTTCAAACCAATCCATTTACTATCTACTATTTGATTTACTACTCCTTTATATTGGAATGAGTCAAAAGTCAAATGTTTTGGCAATTCCTCGTGGGGGGATAAAGAAATATAATTTTTAATCAGAGCTTTCGATCTTTGTTTATCCTTCGTAGTAATAATATCTCTCGGTTTACAACGATAACTTGGTATATCCACTATACCACCATTAACTAAAATATGTCTATGGTTAACTAATTGCCTGGCTCCAGGAATCGTCGAAGCTATACCCAATCGGAAAAGGATATTATCCAAACGCATCTCAAGTAATTGTAGTAAAACCCGACCTGTTGACCCTTTGGCTTTTCCAGCGATATGCACATATTTAAGTAATTGTCGCTCTGTCAGACCATAATGAAACCGCAATTTCTGTTTTTCTTCTAGACGAATACGATATTGCGATCTTTTACCAGAACGCAATTGGTTTTTAGGATCATTTCCGGATCTAGGTCTTTTACTAGTTAGTCCTGGTAAAGTCCCCAGACGACGTATTTTTTTGAAACGAGGTCCTCGGTAACGAGACATAAAGACTCCTTTTTTATTTTATTGAAATTTCATTGTTTAAGAATAAACAAAAATGAAAACTGAACTCTAAATTAAGACTGAACTAAAGGATAAACAAAGCAAAGCTAAATTTATTGAAATACTACAAAAAAAAGTAGAATAAAATAAATTGTATCACTATCCGTATTTTTGGTATATATGTATATATATAATTTCTATATATAAATATAATATAAATATAATTTTAAAATTTTTTGTATATATAGGAAGTTGTGGCTACGTTTTATAATTTGTTCTGTAGAAATGTAGAAAGAGATCTAATTCTTCCAATATGTTGTTTTTTATTTATAGTTGCAAGTTACCACGACATAATAGATGGATCAGTTATTCAACATTTTGATAAAATGGGGAGAGAGACTCTCAATCACGTAAAAAATCGATAGAAAAAAGCCGGCTATCGGAGTCGAACCGATGACCATCGCATTACAAATGCGATGCTCTAACCTCTGAGCTAAGCGGGCTCACATATCACATAACATAAGAGAAAAATAGTATATAGAAATCAAAGAAACTACCGGATTTCATTTATTCATCTATTAGCCAATCTTAGCTTAGCTATTTATTATTATTTTATAATACTAACTATATTTATATTTAATATGAACTAGAACCGTATAGTTGTATATAGTTCATATTTTATTAACTATTATAGAACTAACTATATCTAACGATATAGATAGAATAGTTAGAATATATAGAACTACTTCTAACTATAATGTATAACATAATGTATTTACATATATGTATATATGTATTTTTTTTTTTATTTTCCAAATACAAATAATTTCTATTTTCTATATTAGATATATAGTCTTATATATTATATATCTTATATATTATATATATATATATCCTTCTATTTATATATATAATATATATATAAATAATAAATATAAAAGATATTAATTATATATTTATTATTAATTATATATTTATAATAATAATAAATAATAAAAAAAAAAAAAATGGAATTTTACTTATTTAATTAATTATAATATGATGAATATCAATTTAATCAAATTGTAAATTACAATTCGAAAAAATCGAACTCTTTCTGAAAACTTAAAATTTTTTAAAGCAGTTCTATAAAATTATAGAAATTTAATAGTTATTAACTAGTAACTTATAATTTAATTGTTAATTATATTATATATAGTTATAGTGAATAATAGGTGCTAAGATAAGAAAAGGATAAAGAAAAGATACAATCTAAACTAAATTAAAATGAGACATTCCTCTGGTTTGATTCGGAAAGGGAA